AAAATTTTTTATTTTGATATAAAAGGTTTATAGACGGAGTTAATAATTTTGTTAATATATCCAACTGCATTCCTTCTTGATTGAATTGATTGAAGAAAGGAATTCCTATAATTCCAATGAAGAATGTAAATAGACCTAATACAAGCATAACAAATAGCATAGTATTGGCCGACTCATTAGGATAAGAGAAAATGTTCTTAGTACCGAAATTAGGAATAGTAATAATAGGTCCCCTCATATTTCTTACATTTCTATTAATTGGATATTTCTTTTTAAAAAAAAAAAAAGAAGTCCTTTTGTTATTATTCATGGTTAATAAAGGTAATAAGTGAAATTTTGTTTTAATCCACTTTTGCTCTTCTCTCCCCCATAAAGATATTGAATAAACAGAACTTCGTTTTTTATCACTGTAAGTTTGAAAATAAACATTTAAATGTCCCTCAAAAGTAAGTAAATAGATCCGAAACATATAAAACGCAGTTAATCCCGCTGTGGAAAAAGCTATTATTGCAAAAATTGGTGAATACAACCAACTATCATTAAGAATTTCATCTTTGGACCAAAAACATCCAAGAGGTGGAATACCACAAAGAGAAAGTGTACCTAATAAAAAAGATGTTTTTGTAATTGGTACATGTTTTTTTAAACCCCCCATAAGAATCATATTCTGACTTTTATCTGGAGAATATCCAACAATAGTTTCCATTGAATGAATAATAGATCCAGATCCTAAAAACAACAATGCTTTGGAATAAGCATGAGTAATCAAATGAAACAAAGCAGCCCGATAAGAACCCATACCTAGAGCCAACATCATATAACCCAATTGAGACATTGTAGAATAAGCTAAACCCCTCTTAATATCCTTTTGAGCAAGAGCTAAAGTGGTCCCTAAAAATAATGTTATTATACCTATCAAAGCTATTAGATTCATTATATAAGGTATAACTATGAAAAGCGGAAGAAGCCGAGCTCCAAGAAAAATTCCAGCCGCTACCATAGTAGCAGCATGTATAAGAGCTGAAATAGGGGTAGGCCCTTCCATAGCATCGGGTAACCATACATGAAGGGGAAATTGGGCAGATTTAGCAATTGCACCAGCAAATAATAGAAAAGCACACAAAGTAGCAAATAAATGATTAACCTCATTATTAGAAACCAAGTTATTGAATATTTCAAACAAACCCCGAAATTCCAAACTGCCCGTTATCCAATAAAAACCTAAAATTCCTAATAATAAACCAAAATCTCCGACACGATTAGTTACAAAAGCTTTTTGACAAGCATTTGCTGCAGTAGGTCGTGTGAACCAAAAACCTATTAATAGATAAGAACACATTCCAACTAATTCCCAAAAAAAATAAATTTGTATTAGATTAGAACTAGTAACTAATCCTACCATTGAAGTAATGAATAAACTAATATAAGCAAAAAATCGCAAATATCCCTGATCATAAGACATATAATTGTCACTATAAATAAGAACCAAAACTCCAACAGTAGTAATTAATATTAACATAATAGAAGTAAGTGGGTCAACCAAATAGCCAAATTCTAAAGAAAAGTCATTATTTATAGTCCAAGACCATATAGATAGATAGATAGAAGGTTTATTTATTTGTTGAATAACTAGATAAGTTGAAAAAAGCATAACTATACTTAACAATAAAACACTTGGAAAAACCCACATACGGCGAAGATCTTTTGTTGCCGTTGGAAAAAGTAAAAGTCCTACTCCTATTAATATCGGAACTGGAAGTGAGATTAAAGCTATAATCCATGAATATTGATATATATATTCCATAAAAATAAATTAAAAAAAGTCTTTTTATTTTTATCTTAATTAATTGTTTCTGATTTACCGGTTCTTATTTCTTTTGAAATGATAAGGGGTCAGTTAATAAAATAAAAACTTAAAATAGACAAAATAAAATCTAGAATTTTATAATTATTCTGAATCTTTTTCAACTATTTTATTTTAAATATTTCAAATAAAGAAGTTAAAATTTGTCAAATGATATGAACAAATTACTATTGAAAACGATGAAAAAAAAAGTACTATATAATAATATTGATATTAAATATTAATATTCAATTATTATATTATTATTAAGTCAAATTTGATGAATATCCAAAAAATGAAAATGGAGATTTCCATTTTCATTATTATTTCGTATTACACTAATTTATATATTGATAAAGCAAAGATAAATAATTATACCAAAACCAGTATTTGATCTGAATCAGAAAAAAAACCTAACTTATCCCCAATAAAGTTATTTCTTTTGGGGTTATTCTGAAAATTTATTTTGGAACTAATTGATTGTCTTTTATTGTAATATAATTTTAATATTAGACCTTTATTTTTTTAGAAAAGGCTCTGATCTCCAAACTCTGACATCCAAAATTTAACTTTAACATAAAATTAAAAGGAGGAATTACTAAGATATCTTTTAGAAAATTATTTATCTTGGCGTTTTTAGTTTTTAAGAGATAACAGATTAAGTACTAGTCTCTTGCACATTTTAAAATTAAAATTATATATACTCTTGCTCTTTTTGGGAGCTTGACCAATTAAATTAATAATTCATAGAAAAAAAAAAATAGTAATTTTTTTACTTAGATTTAATATTTTTTTTTTTTTTTATTTTTTTATATTAATTTAATACAAGGGGTTGGTTTAGTAAAACTTTGGATCTTTTTTATTATGTATTTTTGCCCTTTTTATTACCTATAAATCAATGTAGGACGACAAAAAGAAACTAGACAGAGATATAAAATAGAGATATAAAGAAAGGTATAATCTTTTTGTTTGTATTTTTTTGTTTTTATTTGATTATCATATCAACGTTAATCTATTAGATTTATATGGCATAGCAAATTTCAATTTTATAGATATGGGTTTGAATGAGGATATAAGAGGACCAATAAACTAAATATGAATTATTCGATATTGTCGGGAATAGAAAAAAGAAAAATCTTTTTTATTTTATTATTTTTTTTGTTCCCCGTACTTTTTTTATTTATTTAGTTACGCGATTTTTCTATATTCATATTTTTATGAAGGGAGTACAATCTAGAAAATAAATAGATAGCTAAATAATTAATAAGAAAAAAAACAATTGGTTTTGAACAATAGATGTCTTTGACATCCAACTATAGGGATTAAAAACTTATTATAATTTTTAATGGCAGTTCCGAAAAAACGTACTTCTATCTCAAAAAAGCGGATTCGTAAAAATATTTGGAAAAAGAAAGGATATTGGGCAGCATTGAAAGCTTTTTCGTTAGGTAAATCTCTTTCTACAAAGAATTCAAAAAGTTTTTTTTATGCAACAAATAAATAATCAAAGATTGGAATAATCTGAGTTGTTCTGACTCGAAAAGCAGTCAGTCTTATTTGTTTATAATTGGAAATTTTTATAAGTTAAAAAAAAAAATTTATAAAAATTTGTATTATATTCTTAAGTAAATTCTTAAGTAATATAGTACTACATTTTAGAATTTTAGAATGAAAATTAAGATTTTAGACTTTAAAATAAAATACAAATACTTAATTTATTTAATTTATATAAAATAAAATCTTAATTTTAAATAATACTCAAAAGATTATAAAAACTATAAATTATATTAACTTAATAATTATATTTTATAATTCTATTATAAATTATATATTATAAATTTATGTATTCTATTAATATATATAAATATATATAATAAAAAATATCTAAATATAAATAAAAGAAAAAATGGATATTCTCTAATGTTTTGTTTTGACCGAATCAATAGCAATAGTAAATTGAAGTGGTTTCGCTTTTATAATAAAAAAGGATTCTTGTGTCTACTAAATTTAAATTATATAAATTTAAATATAAATTATAATACTATACTCTTTTGTTTGAAAAAAGAATAAACGCAAGCACAGGATTAACGTTTCTTTTGAGTATGCTTTATTGTTTTTAGGGTGGGGAAAATAAGAATCCCCATCGATTCAAGAATAAAAGATTTTTCTCTTTTATTACTCTTTTATTATTTTATACCATAAAAAAATAACTATAGTATTTTGTATATCTAATATACTTAATTTATACTTAATTAAACTAATTATAGAAGAATATATAATTTGTAGTCAAAATTAATTAATTAAGTTTAAAATGTGTTTTAAAATTCTCTAAACCATTTTTTCTATAAATTATTATTACTATATATTCCTAATTTTTAATTTAAGCAAATTCAATTAAGAAAAACCCCTTTTTAAGTGATTATACTAAAAATACGATTATATAAAAAATACACCAATTTCAGACCCTATGTTTCCACTGAAAGATCAATCAACAAATATATATTTCTATAATTAATATAGAAATATATACTTAAGTAATATACATAAATTGATTTATAAAATAAAATAAAATAAATTGATTTATAAAATAAAAATGATTTTTTTTTAAGTACGCGACAATTATGATATGAAATACGATATACTTATGATAGAAGTTGAACTTTTTTATTACATAATATACCTAGCCTGGCCCAAAACCTACCAATATCTTGTTTGCTAAATCTTAAGACAAATTCTTTACACAATTAAAACCAACACTGACTTTTAATACAAAGCTATGCAAAGAGTTACAATCCCCTGCATATATTAACAAAATCGTGATACATAAAAATCCTATTTTTATGTCATCGAAAAAATGCATTTTTTAAGATTCATAAAATAAATCAGTAAGAAATGAATTATTAAAAAACTAAGTCAAAAGAAAATGCAAGTCATAAAGAACGTTTTGAGTTCAATCCATAGATTGAGGTGAGGTTATAACTATCCAGTTACACCAGTTAGATTTTATTCGAGCATAAAAAAATAAAGTATTTTAAAATCCCAGTAGTTAAGTTAAATAAAACGAACATTCTAACACTATAACTAAAAAATAGACTAATAAAAATACGGATTATTATTAAAATCGTTACGTTAAAATTCTAATTTTAAAAAAAGTTTTTATTCAACAATTTTTATTTTAATCTTTCCTAAATTCTTTCCTAAATATATATAATATATATTGAATTGACTACTTCAATCTCGACGATTGAATAAAAATAGGTTATTATAATTTAGAACAAGCCGCTATGGTGAAATCGGTAGACACGCTGCTCTTAGGAAGCAGTGCTAGAGCATCTCGGTTCGAGTCCGAGTGGCGGCATGACATATTCTAAAAGAATAAATCCTATATGGAATTCAATTCCCAATTTTAATTCCTATCCTAAAAATTGGGAATTGAGGAACTTTCCTTTATTTTAATTTTAAATTGTTTATGATATTTTCAACTTTAGAGCATATATTAACTCATATATCCTTTTCGGTCATTTCAATTGTAATTACAATTCATTTGATAACCTTATTAGTTGATGAAATCGTAGGACTATATGATTCGTCAGAAAAGGGGATGATGACTACTTTTTTCTGTATAACAGGATTATTAATTACTCGTTGGATTTATTTAGGATATTTACCATTAAGTAATTTATATGAATCATTAATCTTTCTTTCATGGAGTTTCTCCATTATTCATATGTTTCCGTATTTTAAAAAGTATAAAAACTATTTAAATTTAAACGCAATAACCACGCCAAGTGCTATTTTTACCCAAGGTTTTGCTACTTCGGGCCTTTTAACTGAAATGCATCAATCCGAAATATTAGTACCAGCTCTCCAATCCCATTGGTTAATGATGCACGTAAGTATGATGGTATTGGGCTATGCAGCTCTTTTATGCGGATCATTATTATCACTAGCTCTTCTAGTCATTACATTTCGAAAATTCCTAAGGATTTTTAGTAAAATCAATAATCTCGTAAATGAGTCGTTTTCCCTGGGCGAGATTCAATACGTGAGAGAAAAAAATAATCTTTTACCAAACACTTTTTTTCTTTCTTCTAGGAATTATTACAGGTTTCAATTGATTCAACAATTGGATCTTTGGAGTTATCGTATTATTAGTCTAGGGTTTATCTTTTTAACCATAGGTATTCTTTCGGGAGCAGTATGGGCTAATGAAGCATGGGGATCATATTGGAATTGGGATCCGAAGGAAACTTGGGCATTTATTACGTGGACCCTATTTTCGATTTATTTACATACTCGAACAAATAAAAATATTGAAAGTGTAAATTCCGCAATTGTAGCCTCGATGGGCTTTTTTATAATTTGGATATGCTATTTTGGGGTTAATTTATTAGGAATAGGGTTGCATAGTTATGGTTCATTTACATTAACATCTAATTGAATTAAAGATAAAGAAAGGACTTGATAAATAGAAAATAAACATAAGACAGCATAAGTGTATAAAATAAAACTTCGTGTAATCCAGGGAGAACCCTTTGATTTGATTCAAAGGGTTCTCCCTGGATTACATACCTGGTTATAATAAACTTCCAATTTATTTTACTCAAACTTAGGAGAAGAAAAAGGACTTATTTTTAAGTGTCGAACAAACACTTTTTAAAATCATATGATTGATTTATGTTTGCTTTTTTGGTTTACTCACAAAAATGATGGATAAAAAGAATTAGATAGAAGAGCTTCGACTTTGTCAACTGATAATGAGAAAACGAAATCTGGATAAATACCAATAGCTATTACGGGTAAAAGAATAGAGATCGAAACAAAAAATTCTCGCGACCCAGAATCGACAAAATAAGAGTTTGTCGCAGTAAAAAGCTTGTATCCATAGAACATCTGTCGTAACATAGATAATGAATAAATAGGAGTTAATATCATTCCAATTGCCATTACAAAAGTAATTAGTATTTTTGTCATTAAAAGATATTTTTGGCTAGTAAGTATTCCAAAAAATACTATTAATTCTGCAACAAAACCGCTCATGCCCGGTAATGCAAGAGAAGCCATTGATAAGATACTGAAAGTCGTAAATATTTTTGGAATTGTGATAGCCATTCCACCCATTTCATCGAGATAAGCAAGACGTATTCTATCATAACTCGTTCCTGCCAAGAAAAAAAGCGCCGCGCCAATAAATCCATGAGAGATTATTTGTAAAATGGCTCCATTAAGTCCTGTATCGTTTATAGAACCAAGTCCTATAATTATGAAACCCATATGAGATACAGAGGAATAAGCTATTCTTTTTTTTAAATTACGTTGACCAGGAGATGTTGAAGCTGCATAGATTATTTGAATTGTGCCGACTATCATCAACCAAGGAGAAAATATAGAATGTGCGTGAGGTAATAATTCCATATTGATCCGAATCAATCCATACGCTCCCATTTTTAATAAAATTCCAGCTAGAAGCATACAAGTACTGTAATGTGCCTCTCCATGAGTGTCTGGTAACCAGGTATGTAAGGGTATAATCGGCGATTTGACAGCAAAAGCAATAAAAAATCCAATATAGAATAGCATTTCGAGTGCTACAGGATACGATTGATTAGCTGATGTTTCAAAATTTAATGTTGGTTCATTAGAACCAGATAAACAAATACCTAGAATTCCCATTAATAAAAAGGCGGAACTTCCTGCAGTATACAAAATAAATTTTGTAGCTGAATACAAACGTTTCTTTCCTCCCCACATGGCTAGAAGTAGATAAACTGGAATTAATTCTAATTCCCACATGATGAAAAAAAGTAAAAGGTCTTGAGAAGAAAATGGTCCTATTTGACCGCTATACATTGCTAACATCAGGAAATGGAATACTCGGGATTCTCGAGTAATTGGCCGAGCCGCTAAAGTAGCTAAAGTAGTGATAAACCCCGTCAGCAAAATAGGTCCTATCGAAATTCCATCTATTCCCAATCTCCAGGAAAAACCCAAAAAATCGATCCATTTATAATCCTCTGTCAGTTGGATTAATGGATCGTCCAATTGGAAATGATAACCGAATGCATAGGTTGTTAGAAGGAGTTCGATTATACATATACAAAGAGTATACCACCTAATTACCTTATTTCCTCTATGAGGAAGAAAGAAAATTAGGGAACCTGCAAATATTGGCAAAACTACAATTATCGTTAACCAAGGAAAATAATTCGTGGTAAAAACAAGATACACTTGGACCAGAAAAACCCGTGCTCAATATATAATATATTGAGCACGGGTTTTTGTCGGTAAAGGCAAAAAAAATAAAATTGTAGTCGTATTCAAGTAGGTTTTTGGAAAGTATCAATAAGCTAGACCCATACTTCGAGTTGTTTCATGCCACAAATAAACTCGAACACTCAAGAAATCCGTTGGACAGGCAGATTCACATCTTTTACAACCCACACAGTCCTCTGTTCTTGGAGCAGAAGCTATTTGTTTAGCTTTACACCCATCCCAAGGTATCATTTCTAATACATCTGTGGGGCAAGCTCGGACACATTGAGTACACCCTATACACGTAGCATAAATCTTTACTGAATGTGACATTGGATCTATAATCTTTTTTTTTTTCTTTTTTAATAATAAATTTTCGATCTAGTAAACTTGTATGTAAATGAATCATATATTTAGATACCAGATGAATCAATGATTTATATTTGCCAGAATTTTTATAATCAATCTACTTCCGGCTCGACTCATGGGAGAGAACTAAGATACTTTGATTTCTTATATTTTCGCAAACATGATCATACATTATGTATAATACATACTAAATTCGAATTTATGAATATTCTAATTTGTATGGTTAATACTACTTATCATTCATATTACTACTGATCATTCATACTACTTATTCAACAAATTCGATTGATTGATACGAGTTGATTTTCTGTTACGATAAATTGACGAAACAATAGCTGGTCCAATGGCTGCTTCAGCGGCTGCAATGGCTATAACAAAAATGGAGAAAATATTTCCTTTTAATTGGCGACTATCAACAAAATCAGAAAATGTTACGAAATTTATATTAACCGCGTTCAGTATAAGTTCAAGACACATAAGAGCTCTAACCATATTTCGGCTGGTGATCAATCCATAGATACCGATAAAAAATAAGTAGGCACTCAAAACAAGTACATGTTCGAGCATCATTGACCAACTCCTTATCAATTTCGATTCATTTCAATATAATATGAACAATAATAGAAAAGATTCAATTGACTATAATATAAAAAAAGTACGGAAGAAAGAAATATATTGGTAATAGATCGAATAAAAGAATTTTTATTTTATATTTTAAACATAAACAATTTTTAATTCTAATTGAAGGTAAATAATTGTGATAACACAGAATGGAGTTTATTTTGGATTGCTGTTACCAATTTTATAGATTTATTATTGGCGCGCCACGGTAATTGCACCTATCAAAGCCGCTAAAAGAATTATCGAGATGAATTCAAATGGAAGAAAAAAATCCGTTGATAAATGAATTCCAATTTGTTGACTATTACTTATCAAATCGTGTTCTATAATCTGGTTTAATCTTGTAGTCCAAATAATCCCGTACCATGATATATCCGTAATAGTAGTTATTAGTAAACCAAAAATACTTGTACAAATCAGCAAAGTAAACCCATTCCCAACGGTCCAAAGATTAAAATCTTTGTAATATTCTGAACCATTCATGAACATCACAGCAAATATGATTAAAACATTTATAGCTCCCACGTAAATAAGGAGTTGTGCGGCGGCTACAAAATATGAATTTGATAGAATATATAATAAAGATATAGAAACAAGAACTAATCCCAACGAAAAGGCAGAATAAATTGGGTTGTTAAGTAATACTACTCCTATACCTCCTAAGATAAGACCTAATCCCAGAAAGACTAAAAGAAAATCATGTATTGGTCCAGGCAAATCCATTATATGTAAAATAAGAGGTAAATAAATCGAAATGTTTTTCATGACCTTATTGAGACCAGACCAGAAAAAATTGTTGATGATTCATAAGAAATTTCTAATTGAATTAAATCCTAAGGGGTGTGAATTAATGTGGGGTACAGTTATTGGACTAATTTCATGTTTTATATGAATAAAGTCTGAATAGAGTAGTTCGAATACGAAACTATACATTTCGAAATAATGTCAGATATAGTAATTAATGATAATGAATTTTCAATCCTTTCAATCCAAATCCAAATTACGACATACTTCTTACTAACCAATCAATAGTTGAGGTTTGTAGTTATTGAGACCAAACAAAAGGAAAAAACTCATTTATTTAATGACCCCTAGTAATTCAAGATCTTTTTTTCATCAAGGATTTATTTATTTTTTTATTTGAGGAGAATTCAAAATTGTTCGAATTGTATAATCGTCAATTACTGACATTGGTAAACGACCTAGGGCAATTTGATTATAATTCAATTCGTGACGATCATAAGTAGAAAGTTCATATTCTTCAGTCATTGATAAACAATTTGTTGGACAATACTCAACACAGTTACCACAAAATATACAGATTCCGAAATCAATACTGTAATTAAGTAATCGTTTCTTGCGAATATCAGTTTCCAATTTCCAATCAATGACGGGCAGATCTATAGGGCAGACACGAACACATACTTCACAAGCAATACATTTATCAAATTCAAAATGGATTCGACCGCGGAAACGCTCCGTGGCGATTACCTTTTCATAAGGATATTGAATAGTTATGGGTAAACGATTTACGTGGGATAAGGTAATCATGAAACTCTGACCTATGTACCTTGCAGCTCGTACTGTTTGTTGACCATAATTCATGAACCCGGTTATCATAGGGAACATATTGTGAATATATTATGAATAATTTTATGTTTGTTTATTTCTCTTGTTTGATCCAAGTTGAGAATATAGGATATCATCTTCTTTTACAGTGAAAAGAGTTGGGAAGAAGTTGTTAATAATAGATTACCGAGAGAAATAGGTAAAAGAAATTTCCATCCAAGATTCAATAGCTGGTCCATTCTTAGCCTAGGTAAAGTCCATCTTGTTGTGATAGGAATGAACAAGAACAAATAAGTTTTAGCTAATGTAATAAACATACTAATTGTCGGTTCAAAAACACCATATGTTTTATTTATTTCAAAAAAATCAAAAACAAATATGTACGGAATAGAGATATTCCAACCGCCCAAGTAAAGAACTGTTACAAATAATGAAGAAACTAATAGGTTTAGATAGGAAGCAACGTAAAATAAACCAAATTTGATACCCGAGTATTCGGTTTGATAACCTGCTACTAATTCTTCTTCTGCTTCTGGTAAATCAAAAGGTAATCTTTCACATTCTGCTAGGGAAGAAATTAGAAAAATAATAAACCCTATAGGTTGACGCCACAAATTCCATCCCCAAAAACCATATTTTGATTGTGCCTCAACTATATCAACTGTACTTGAACTATTAGATAATCATAGTCGGTGATACCATCACTGTTACCATCGCTAGTCCAGAACCGTACATGAGATTTTCACCGCATACGGCTCCTTGAGGACCATAAATAAATCTAGGGATCAGGTCAATATTATTTTATCTTGATATGTTTATACGATGGATAAGGTAAAAATTTATTGTACGATCCCGAATTAGACCAATTTAATTCTGTCTGTTCTGCTTTCATTATTCATTATTATATTATTATATATATATAATAATGAAAAATAGAAAAATCAAAGTACTTCTGAATTGATCTCATCCTTTATTTAATGATTTCAATAATAATTTCAATTTTTCTTTGTTGAGTAATAACTTATTTCTTCAATGAAATACTCCTTCTAACTTATAAAAATTGAAATAACTCGTCCTTTTCACTTATGAAAAAGAATTATACATTAATTTAGAAGTTATGATATGAATTCTATCTATATCTATATAAATATGGATATAGAAAGGAAAGGATAAAAGTATAAAGAAAGAATAAAAAAAATATTTTTTTCGTTTCTATTCTTCTTTCTGTTTCTGGAAAAAGGAGACTTACAAAATAAAAAGAAATCAATAAAGGATTATTTCGTTTCCAATAGTCATTTATTTAATCGACGAATAGGAGCATACTCTGGATCGGAATCATCGGGAGTACTGCCTGATCATTTCTACCAACATAAAGCCTCAATTAATATTCTTTGTATATTATGCAGAAATATTCTTTTACATAATCTTCATTACTAATCCTTTGTGTATCTTGGTGTTTCTAACCATCCACTCGTTTTTGTTCAATCATCCGTTAAGGTAATACATGTATGAGAATACATACAAAGGATAGTGAAAACTCACTATGGTTGATCTTTTGAACCCGCTTCAAGTCAGGATGACGAATCACCCAATCTTGGGGCAACCGCTTTCTTATGCTTATGTTTATTTCCGCTCAACTCTCTAACTCTTATACATAGAAAATGAGACTCACTTTTTTTACTGCGAATTTATATTTATATAATTTATATATTATATAAGCTGTTTTCTTTCACTCATATAACTATCTGATTTAGTTCATCCATCTGAATAATGAATAAAAAATGAAGATATTTACTCAAATTATTCCGCCTTTTTTCCTAGAAAGGAAGGAATAGAGATCACTTTATATCTTAACGAATCGCACGTAGAGATATTGATAATACACATAAAGTTAATGGTATTTCATAACTAATCGATTGAGCAGCAGCTCGTAGACCACCTAAAAAAGAATATTTATTATTTGAACCGTATCCTGACATAAGAAGGCCGATGGGAGCGATACTTGAAATGGCAATCCATAAAAAAACACCGATATTGAGATCCACTAAAACAAGGTGAGAACTAAAAGGAACTACTGAATAGCTTACTAAAATGGATATAACCGCAATGGACGGTCCGATACTGAATAAAAGAGTTTCTCCTCTAGATGGAAAAATATTTTCTTTGAAAAGTAGCTTTGACCCATCTGCTAAAGCTTGAAGAACTCCCAAAGGTCCGGCGTATTCAGGTCCAATACGTTGCTGTATCCCTGCGGATATCTCTCTTTCTAACCATACAATTACTAGTACACCTATTGTGATTCCCAATACAGGAGTAAAAATAGGAATAAGGGTCCATATAATTCCATAGGTCTCTTTTAAAAATTCGAATCTAGAAAAAGAATTAATATCTTGTACTTCTGGTGTATCAATTATCATTTTAACGATCAACTTCTCCCATAATGATATCTATGCTACCTAATATTGTCATAATATCAGCCAATTTCATTCTTTTAACTAACTGAGGAAGAATTTGCAAATTGATAAAACCCGGCGGACGAATTTTCCATCTCCAAGGAAAACCACTCAGATCTCCTATCAAAAAGATTCCCAATTCTCCCTTTGGGGCTTCAACTCTCACATAGAGTTCTTGTTTCGGCAATTCAAATGTAGGAGAAGGTTTTTTACTAATAAATCGATAGTCAAAATCATTCCATTCTGGATTCCTTTCTCTATCAAAGTATCGGATTTCTAAATTCTCATATGGCCCCCCCGGAATTCCTTCTAGAGCTTGTTGAATAATTTTTATGGATTCTGTCATTTCACCAATTCGGACTAGATAACGAGCTAATGAATCTCCTTCGTTTTGCCACTGTACTTCCCAATCAAATTCGTCGTAACATTCATAACGATCAACTTTACGAAGATCCCATTGTATTCCAGAAGCTCGTAACATTGGTCCTGATAAACCCCAATTTATTACTTCCTCTCTACCAATAATGCCTACTCCTTCAACTCGTTCTAAAAAAATAGAATTTCGGGTAATAAGTTTTTGATATTCAGTAACTCCTATTAAAAAATAATCGCAAAAATCTAAACATTTATCTATCCAGCCGTGAGGTAAATCAGCCGCTACTCCTCCGATACGAAAATAATTATGCATCATTCTCATACCGGTGGCATCTTCAAATAGATCATATACTAATTCTCTTTCTCTAAAAATATAGAAGAAAGGAGTCTGCGCCCCAATATCTGCCATAAAAGGACCAAGCCACAACAGATGAGAAGCTATACGACTCAACTCCAACATAATTGCTCTTATATAGCTGGCTCTTTTAGGCACTTGGATATTTCCCAACAACTCCGGTCCATTTACCGTTATTGCTTCTGTGAACATAGTAGCTAAATAATCCCAACGTGTTACATAAGGCAGATATTGTATAATTGTTCGGTTTTCCGCAATTTTTTCCATTCCTCGGTGTAAATAGCCTAATATTGGTTCACAGTCAATAACATCTTCACCATCGAGAGTAACAATGAGGCGAAGAACACCATGCATTGATGGGTGGTGGGGACCCATATTTACTATCATGAGGTCTTTTCTTGTAGCTGGTATATTCATAAGGTTCTCTTTTTCCTCGATTCATTCTTTCATAAATTACTGAAAAGCGAAAATAAGTTCATTAAAATAAAAGTCAAGATCTAATAAATCAAATAATTCAATAATTCAAAAAGCCTCTTCAAATTAAAATTAACGTGTTTTTGATTCCCGAATATCTAACTGATTAATTAATTCTTTATAACGTATTCTATTTTTCTTTGACAAATAAGACAGCATCCTTTGGCGTTTTCCCAAGATTTTACGGAGGCCTTTCTGAGATAAATAGTCTTTTCTGTGCAATTCCAAATGGGAAGAAAGTTTGAGTATCCTATTACTGAGGCTTAGTATTTGAAATGCAACAGACCCCCTGTTTTCTTCTTTTTCTTCGTTTGAAATAACCGAAATGAATGATTTTTTTACCATAAAATGAAATCTTCCCCCCCCTCCCCGCCGGCATTTATTGCTATTGCTAGATATTTTTATTGATCAATAATAATAATAATAATTATACTCATTTTTTTTTTGGCATAGACAATACAATAATCTTAATTTTGTTAATAATTCCCAATTTTAAAATTGGATTCGAGTAGGTAAATAAAAAAAAAGATAGTTGTCTGCACTCACAAAAGATAAAAAATTATACCTAAAATTTAACAATAAACTAAGAAGATTTTTGTATCATTTCTAGATATTGATATGTCATTGAATTATTATCATGTATTATAATGGAATGTAAAACAATACATGTGTGCATCTTTTTGTCTTCATATACGCAATAAAGTACGGTAAATAAAATCAATCCCTATTTCACTTTTTTCCAGTACACGGCTCAGTTCTTTTTTAAATTGCGGATACATATGTACCCTTACCATACTGAAACGACTGCCATTATTGGTATCAAACCAATAGCGATTCATACAAGCGAAATCTTCTAATCGATAATTAGGCCAAAGAAAGAACTTTAATTTAATTAGTGTATTTTGATTTATTTTGCTTTTATTCAAAACTAGACTCCTTACCTTATTTTCATTACAAAAAAATGCATTGCTAGGCATACCATTTCTATTCCTAGAATTGAAACAAATTAGAATTCTCAATTCTTTACGATGTCTAGGGGATAAAATACTTTCAGGAACAAACAAATCATAATGATTTTTGTCTCTATTTTCAGTCATCTTTTGATGTTTTGAAATGAATTCATCAGAATTCTTCGTATCAACAAGGCCTTTTTTGCGGTACCTTTGATTAATTGTGTGCTTACTCTTATGAACCAACGAGATACCTAGAGTTTGATACATAATAAATTGTCCTTCATTTTTTATAGACAGACGAACTGGTTCGATAAGTAATATTCCCCTTTTAATCAATTCTGTAAGAGTGAAATTTTTCTGAATCATTATAAGATCCAGATTTATTTCTCCCCTTTGAATAGAGGCTATAGTAATTTCTCTTAGGTTTATCGGTCTAAGCAGGGAACAATATATTTTGATGTTATCGATCATTTTTTTATTTAAAGAATCGTCCCATCTCAATTGAAAAAGCAAATATCTTTTTAGTAAGAAATAAAACTCCGTTTCCATGTTGGTCCTGGATTGTTTTTTATTTTTTTTAATCTTTGATACTACATAATTTTCTTCAATATCTTTTTCTTGGTTTGAGAGAGTTGATTCAAAATCTGTTTTGATTGTGCATTCTTTTTCTCCTTGATTTTTATTTTTTTTTTCTAATTCAAGATATTTTTTTTCATTTGAAAATATTGATAGAAAAATATCTCGTTTTTTCTTTCCTGTCGTTTTTTTATTTTCACTGGCATTTTCATTTACATTAAAATTTAAAAGTAGAAATTTGATTGGTATGTACCATGGTTTAATCTTATACGAAGTATAAAGTATCAAAAATTCTGGGAAAAACCAAAGTTCGAGATTCGATATGGGACAACTTAGTATTTCTTCATTCATTCTCATCCAATCAAAAAGTTTTTTTTTTTGATTGGATGGGTTCATTTCTTGATTTTGATGAATCGTGGGATAAAAAAGACCTTTCTTGTCGATTTTATCAATTATTTGATAATTATTAGCCCTAGTCTTAGTATATTTATTACTGTTGGTGTCACTATCCATATTGATCCAGGCCCTAATATCCATCTTCTTTCTAAGACAAAAATTGAGAATTATCCAATCAAAATCTTTTCTATCCGAATTGGTCTTTCTTTTTTTTCTATTTATAATATTATCTTCTACTAGATAATTATTGACAGGGATACCTACTAGCATATTAAAGATTTTTCGTTTATGTTCGTTGTAATTATAAAAAATCGCTTGGTTATGATTTACTTGTAATGGTAATCTATAAATAGACGAGTTTTTCTTATCTTCATAATTAATAAAATTATATGATAAAAGATCATATCTATATTGTTTTTTAACATTTTTTTTTTCGGATTTAAAGTTAATTAATGGGTTTTCTTCATATGAATCCCATTTGTTTAAATGGTTATTTTGAGGTATAGAGTGTTGATTTATGCTATTTCTACTTTTTTTTTTTTGTGGTACTAATCTAGACTGAGATAAATTATTTTGATAATAACCCTTTAACCAATTTTTCCATTGATTTATTTCAGAATTGGGGGGGTTCTTATGTCTCAATTCGAAATGAAATATTTTTTGTGTTCCAAGGAAATAATTTTTTATTTCATTCTTAAGAAAAAGAGATGCTCCATTATATTGAAAGACAGATCTTAATCTTAACTTATATAAATTCAAAAAGTTAAAAACCGGGCTTTGTGATAATTTGTAAAAGACATATGCTTGTGACAAATAAGATAAGTCACAAAAAGTTTGTAAGTTCTTATTATTAATATTAGAATTAGAAAGTGACTCTTTTATAGTCGAAATAAATTGCGTTATATTTTGATTTGTTTTATCAATTTTCTCTTGATTTATTTCATTATTGTAAATATAGTTATTATAGGAATTATAAGAGCTATATTTATTAAAATCTTTTTTTCTTGATTCAAAAAAATAAAAAAAAAGTTGTCCATTTATTCTAGGAATATTACTGATAAATAAAAAGATATTTATATATATTCTTTCAATGAAAAATCTTATAAAATAATTTGATTTACGTATTAGTCTAATATTTCTTCTTTTTAATAGCCGCAAAATCTTTTTTGGTGATTCCACTCTTTTATCATCATAACTCATTTTGTTAGAACTAATATTTATATGTGGACTTATAAATCCTTTTTTGTTGTCTTTTGAAATTTTT